TGAGGGCATCCCCGAAGCGCGGGGGATTTTGTGACATTTCTGATTGGCTGTCTTGTATTTCTAATAAGTTGTTTAATCGTTGGCATGTTGAATCATATACATAATGGGCTGGTTTAGATCGATCCTAACCGTATGATTATGAATGACTTTTTTTTATTCAAAGAATAGAATCGATAGATCAATAGAATCATCAATCAATAGATATAAAAGTCATAGAATATTAAACGCGGCAGGGTTCATTTTAAATCACGAATTGACGCGAAATTCAGGCTATTTATTGTCATTCAACCGCTACAAGATCAACAATTCCATAAGCTTGGGCCTCTGTTGCTGACATAAAAATATCTCTTTCCATGTCTTCGGATACAACCCAGAAGGGTTTCCCCGTTCTTTGTACATAAACCCTTGTCAGGGTTTCACGTAGTTTCAGCAGTTCTCCCACTTCCAGGATGAATTCTCCCGTTGCTACTTCAGAAAAAGAACCAGCGGGTTGATGGATCATTACCCTGATGATATAAGATAAAAAAGGTTTCTCTATTTCGCATGATGAGGGGAAGATAAAAGAAAGATAAAAGAATAACAAGAAAAAAGATAGAATCGAACAACCGTACGGGCATTATGCATTGCATACGGCTCTACAATAAAATTGACCCTTACCTTCAAAAAAATAGGATCAATCAGACCCCGATCGGTAAATGATCAACTTACCACCCTTCTTTTCGGAGGAATTCAAAAATACTATGATGGCTCCGTTGCTTTCTATATTTATTATATTTTTTTGTCTGTGATTTGTCTGTCATTCAGCAATCCCAAGGTTGCTTTTTTGTTTGATCAAATAAACTAAGGAAAAAAGAATCTTGTTTTTTTTTCGCTCTATACTATAAATATTGTTAAGAGACCTCTGGTGTGAAAAAAGTTTGTGACGCTGAACTGGACTTCCGATAATAAAATAGGAAATACCTTTTTCTCATATTACTCTCTCGATACATAATCTAATGTTTTGAAAACAAAATTTCTTATATCGAATTCAAAGTGCCATGCTATTATTACTTAAATATTCATATTTCATATGGCGAAGGCATAGTCTTCTTTTTTCTCTCAAATAAAAGCCTCATTGGCGCCAAGCGTGAGGGAATGCTAGACGTTTGGTAATTTCTCCTCCGACCAGGATAAAAGATCCCATTGAAGCGGCTGATCCCATGCATATTGTCTGTACATCTGGTTGTACAAATTGCATAGTATCATAAAGAGCCACCCCCGGTATTACCCATCCGCCAGGAGAGTTTATAAACAAATACAGATCTTGGGTATCATTCTCCATACTGAGATATATCATAAGACCAATAAGTTGATTTGAGATCTCGCTATCAACCTCTTGACCTAAAAAAAGTAATCTTTCTCGATAAAGTCGGTTGATTAGGGTCAAATTGTATCCCCCCGGAACCGTACAGGCGCCTTTTGGCGCATACGGTTCAAAAAAAACAAAAGAATCAATGTGTAGATTCCTATACTTTTTCTTTTTTCATAGCAAGTTCCTTCTAACTTATAATGATTTCCTTGATTTTTCACTAAACACGAGTTTGTCTTCCTTTCCTTATAACTTAACTATTAACTAGAATATAAAAAAGAATTCATTAAACTTATCCAACTAACTTTTCATTGATGGATTCTTTCATCGAGATTCAATCCAAATCACGATGTCATTTTCTTGTTCTTAAATGGGCCCCTTTAATCTTTTTAGGTTTATGCTCTACTCCGGGTAAAGATCCGCCCTATTTTTATTTGCACATATAGTACAAATGCTCCCATTACCACTTCTTTTAGTTATCCCTTCTTTTTTTTTTCAATTCACGCATTCCGTAAAATAGTTGAAGGCTTCATGCATATTACTCAATTGATTGATTAACAGAAGAGTTTGAAATAACTTCTACTTACAAAAAAGAGATTTCTTTAAAAAAAGGAATCCTTTATGATATAAAATAGATACTACTTGGTTTTTTTAAACGGAGCCTGGATACTTCAATGTAGTAGTCCAACTAAGCCAACCATAAAATCTTCTAATTGATAATAGTAATTCGAATCCCCCCCAAAAAGTGGATCTAATTGCACTTCACGCTCCAAATTTTTGATGATTCCATTAATCTTTCGTGGGCGAAACAGGGGATATCTCGAGTGGGGAGAAAACGGGAAAATCCCATATGGCCCAATATATCTGACAAGTCGCACTATATGTCAACCCAAGTTGCATCTTCCTCTCCAGGACTTCGAAAAGGTACTTTTGGAACACCAATAGGCATTAAATGAAAGAAAAAAGAACTAAGTACTATATTTTACTTTGATGTGGAAACGTAACAAAGCCTTTATTATTATTATCTTTATTTATCTTTATCTAATATCTTTATCTTTAATTTATTTTATTATTTTATTCTTTATAATTATATTATAATTATAATAATATAATATAAATATAATATGTACTTTATCCTAATCATATTTTATT